TGTTAATGTAATAATAAAACCTAGCAAGACCAACCAACAGGTTAGGTTTCGTGACAATAAAAAGGTTTATTTTGAAGCAAACCTACAAAATGGGGCATAGTTTAGTGGTAGAGTCGGCTGAATCGTAAATGATCTACAGAAGATACTTCGAATGGAATCACGCGTTGTCGAACGATTCGACAGACAAAATCTCCCCATCCAAAAACCAACTCATAGAAATAGAAGAGGGCGCAAACGTTGATACATTTCGGACCAATTATTGTCTCTGAAATAATGAATTGGGGTTATTGTTCTGCCAAAAGGCGATACGTCGGGGGATTCCTAACTCATCCAAGTTCAAATGGGCCCCTATTACATAAAGTCTGCATTGGTAGAAGTAGAATTGGAATGATGAACAACTGGATTGGGGTAGATTGGAATAGAAAAAAAATAAGTATTGTACAGAAACAGAAAAATGACTACTTGCTTTGCTAAGCCGGTTATACGAAGAAAAGCCTATTGTACAATGAAACTTACCAAAGAGCTTCATTTTTGAAACTCTGGTTTTTCTACAAATACAAGAACAAGAATAGGCCCTAGATCATGTGACTTACTATTCGATTTGATTTGGTTGGGTTAGGTTGGAGTTTTTCTTGAGCCAGCCCATGTTATGATTTTGACTTCATAAATTGACTTTGGTATACCAAAGCAAAGGTGTATCACTAAATCCTGGATCATGAACAATAAAGAAAAAAGTCGTATGTCATTCACACACGAAGATTAATGAAGAAGAATGGATTTTTTTTATCCAAGATTTGAACCGATCCGGTTGGATCCATTGGAATAAATTCTTGTTTTCATGCCCCGAGGGATCTCCGTGATCCTGTGGGAATGATTCCATTTCTATGGAACAATCAACCGGCCGGCCACGCGCACTAATTAGGAAATGAATACAAAAATGTATAGGGCTATACGGACTCGAACCGTAGACCTTCTCGGTAAAACAGATCAAACTGATTATTATCGAAATGATTCGAACTGTTTCAAAGACCCAACATGCGTTTTTTTTTGCATTGGGCTCCTTCATTAACTGATAGAAAGATCGGCTAGTCCACCATATTTGTTTCTTGACAGGAAGATAACGAGATGGCTCCATGCGCTCGGATTCATTATTTGTATTCTGATCCAGGAGCAATACCAAAGTGTTTCAAAGAAGGGTTACCCTGACGTAGGTCTGCCTCCGGCCTAGATCAACCTAAGTTAAATGGAGTCTCTATCGATCCGTCCCAAGAGTCAAATATGATACTTCATACACCTTAAAGTTCATAGGACGAAAAGAGGTTATTTTGAGGTCCTTATACTCATTATGCCTAGCATTGAATAGACTGGGTATTCACCTTATCAATGATCAAACCAATGATGGGTTCTATTTGGTACCTGAATTGGCACCTGAATCGGACCGAACCAAATTTTTGTCATGCTATTGTTCTCTTGTTCCTCGAATCCATGGAGTAAGACATCAATTTCTCAATAAGATCAATTCTGTTGATTGCATGATGGGCTCCTCTGAAAAAGCATTGGCGCGCGTGTAAACGAGGTGCTCTACCTAACTGAGCTATAGCCCTTGTCATAGACATATTAACATCTAGATAATTTCTTGTCAAGATGGATATTCCATAATCCCACATGATAGCTCTCTGATCCGTTTCCTGCCAAGGATTGGTATTGCTGAGAAGTCATATTCTGTCTATAATCTCCGATGTGATTGGTCCCATTTTTTCTTTCTCTTTGTGATGATAAATGACCTACTTAACCCAGTGGTTAGAGTATTGCTTTCATACGGCGGGAGTCATTGGTTCAAATCCAATAGTAGGTAGAACTTATTAGATACCATTGACTCTGGTATCTAATAAGTTTTTCTACCCACCTTCTTTTCTTTTTTTATGGATTTTGTACCCTTTCCCTATTATCCTCCCACTACTCATACTCATATTTGTATTTTTTTTTTTTTGTTCGTTACATCAGATTACACTTGAGTGTATCCAATTGGCGGAATCCAAATAGGGTGTATAAACAGAACTTCTTTTGATTATTCTGATGCATCGACTAGTACGAAATAACATTGATAGCCTCTACTCGTGTCCTAGCTCGTCTAAGAGCTAGATTCGCCTCAATTGCTTGTCTCTTGCCTTCAGCTCTACTCAAGTTAGCTTCAGCTATTTCAAGAGTTCGCTGAGCTTCTTGTGGATCAATGTCACTACCCTTCTCTGCATCATTTACTAAAATGGTGATCTCATTATTGCCTATTCTAGCGAAACCGCCCATCACAGCCATCGTTACCCATTGGTCGTTGAGGCGTATTCTCAAAATACCTATATCTACAGCTGTGGCAATAGGGGCGTGGTTTGGTAATACGCCAATTTGGCCACTATTAGTAGATAAAATGATTTCTTTCACTTCTGAATCCCAAATAATTCGATTAGGAGTCAGTACACAAAGATTTAAGGTCATTTCTTCAATT